ATCCTGTCTATTCCTATCCTTCAACCCCTCTATACTTTTTTTAAGTTTTTTTAAAACTTTTTTCTTTTTTTTTTTTGATATATATATGAAGACTTAACACTCTTTTTGAGTGAGAGAAAGCACAATATGAACAAAGAAGAAAGAAAAAAGAAACAAAAAAAAAAGGGAACATAATCCCACTTTAGTTCTTTACCATAACCATACATATATTTTTTACCCATCTCTAAAAATGAAGGTATATATCTATACGCTAGATGAATAAGTATGTATCATGCTCTTGACTATTAACGAATATATATCCTGATCTGTCTCAATTAATTTGTATGAATATCTATCCGATATATTATTCATGTGTCAGGAACCAGATTTGAACTGGTGACACGAGGATTTTCAGTCCTCTGCTCTACCAACTGAGCTATCCCGACCATTTCCCGTGCATCATCCTAGTAGAGTACTTGTATCTATGTCAATTAAAGGGACTAAATCTAAATAAAGTAAAGTATTAAATAAAATAAAGTATTAAAAAATTTTATCTAAAAAATGTAAGGATAATGATATGGACTGTGAATGATTCAATAATAGAGATTCCTTGCCCATATATGTTCATTTGTACAAGTATCGTATCTATCCAAATTGGGATAAGATCCAAAGATTTCTCTTCGGATCCTTTTGTGAAAGAGTAGAGTGAATGAGAAAGAAAGATAGTGAATTTTGTTTGAACCACTGATGAAAAAAAGAGGATAAATAGTTAGGAAGTAAAATGGACTTTTTTGTTGGGGATAGAGGGACTTGAACCCTCACGATTTCTAAAGTCGACGGATTTTCCTCTTACTATAAATTTCATTGTTGTCGGTATTGACATGTAGAACGGGACTCTCTCTTTATTCTCGTCCGATTAATCAGTTTTTCAAAAGATCTATCAAACTCTGGAATGAATGATTTGATCACTGAATATTCGATTCTTCCTTCAACTTCGATTGGAATGGATTCACAATAACTCTGAATTTTTTCTTTCATATATATATATATTCGATAGATTCGGGTCGTGATTAATCGTTTGATATGTTAGTATGTATACGTACGTATTAGATATATAGGGCCGTCCTTTCTGTAATTTCGATAGAGGAATTCCAGCTACCAACACAACGTAGTCAACTCCATTCGTTAGAACAGCTTCCATTGAGTCTCTGCACCTATCCTTTTTTTATTCTAGTTTTATAAACCCTTGTTTTCTCAAAATAAAGATTTGGCTCAGGATTGCCCATTTTTAATTCCAGGGTTTCTCTGAATTTGGAAGTTACCACTTAGTAGGTTTCCATACCAAGGCTCAATCCAATCAAGTCCGTAGCGTCTACCAATTTCGCCATATCCCCTTTTGATTTGAGACCAAGATCCAGTTGGAATTCCACCCATCTCTTTCATTTATTTTGGAACCGTTGAATTCATTAGATAATGATTCCCATATCGAAAAAGTGTATGCTATTTGATTTTTTTGGCGATCCTCTATCAGTTTATTTCTATTGGATAAACCTTGTTTCAATCAGAAATGATTCTATCATTGATGTATCTGCAATTCAATATGGATAGATATATCCCATATATATATGTTTCTCCCTCCCTTTCTTTTTTACAGTGCGATTTGGAATACTGGAACGGTCGATATTCATTCTTCTTTTTTTTTCGTCCTATCTCTTCCTTTTCCGAATGAAACCAGAAGAATGTCTCATTCTAATTTGGATTGTATCTTTATCCTTATCTTATCTTTTCTTAGGACCGATCCGCTCGCTATACGCTATAATTATTGCTATAACTGCTTTACTTTAAGAAATAAATCAATTTTATATTAAGAAATAATTAGATTTTTTATAATCATAGTTTATAATTTAAAATTATCATTAATATATATATATATATACATATTCATTAACATATATATATACATATTCATTAACATATATATACATATTAAAAAATATAAATAGAATGTATAAATATATAAATAAAATGTATAAAATGCATAAAAAAAAAAATAGAATGTATAAATAATAATTAATGTAATTAATATGATAGAATGAAAATTCTACTAATTAGTCATATACTAATTAGTCATATATTTCTATTAGAAAAATATCTATTAGAAAAATAGAATTCTATTAATTCTATTTAGTCATATCTAGTTCTATATTATTAGTTATATTAGTTATAACTAATAATATAGATATAATGATATAGATATAACAATAGAACTATGAACTATATAGTTCATATTAAATTAATAGCTAATAGCCCTAAACTAAGATCCAGCAGTTTCCTGAATTCCTATACACTATTTCTATTTGTTATACTATTTCTATTTCTGTTATGTGAGCCCGCTTAGCTCAGAGGTTAGAGCATCGCATTTGTAATGCGATGGTCATCGGTTCGATTCCGATAGCCGGCTTCTTTTTCTCTATCGATTTTTCCATGATTGATAATCTCTCCTTTTCTCAAAATGTTGGAT